AATTCTAACTAACCCTAAGCGTGAAAAAAAATCTATTGGAATAAACAAAATAGGTAAAAAACCCCCTCGATGGTCATACAAATTAATCAATGAGTTGGAACAACATTTTAAAAAACGACGAAAAGAACAAGGCATAATGCAAGGGCTGGATCACCAGCTTCGAACAAGAAGATTTAAACGTATAGCTTTTTTAACTCGTTCCAGACGAAGTTTTAAGAAGTCTCATTTCAAGAATTATAATCTTTATAGAAAATTTAATAGAGATTCGGGTTTTATAAGTTATTTAGAAGAACCGGATTTTCGTCGAGCCGTAATAAAAGGATCTATGCGCGTTCAAAGGCGTAAAATGGTTATTTGGGGACCCTCTCAAGGAAATCCCCATTCCCCCCTTTTTTTGGAAAAAATGGAGGATTTTCCTTTTCCTATATCTAACCTAATGAATCTTTTTTTTAATATTAGAGATTGGTTGGGTAAAAAGTCAGAATTCGAAATTTTAGATCAACAATTCCAAATAAAAAAAAATAACCAGGAAGACGCAATGGAATTCTGGGATAACATTCCATATGCACAAAAAACAAGAAGTGTTCTGTTACTAGCTCAATCAATTTTTAGAAGATATATTAAATTACCCTTATTCATAATAGTTAAGAATATTGGCCGTATTTTATTACGGCAATCTCCGGAATGGTATGAGGATTTCCAAGATTGGAATAGAGAAATTTATCTAAAGTGCAGCTATAATGGTCTTCAATTCTCCAAAACGGAATTTCCTAAAAATTGGTTAAGAGAAGGTTTTCAGATCAAAATCCTATATCCTTTTCATTTGAAACCTTGGCACAGAGCTAAACTACGACTCTCTGATAGCGATCGAAAGCAACAGGATTATTTTGATTCTTGTTTTTTAACAGTTTTGGGAATGGAAACAGAATATCCTTTTGGGCCTCCTCGAAAAACACCTTCCTTTTTTGAACCTATTTTTAAAGATATAGACTATAAAGTCGAAATCAGAAAATTCAATTTTAGAGTTCGAAGAGTTTTAAAAAAAATAACAAAGAAACAAACAAAAGCTGTTTTATTTGTAAAACAAATAATAAAAGAACTTTTAAAAGGAACAAAAATTCCATTATTTATACCGAGAGAAATATATGAATCAAGTCAAACTCAAACAGAAAATGATTCTATAATCAGTAATAAGATAATTCATGAATCACTTAGTCAAAATCGAGCTACAGGTTGGACAAATTATTTACAGGCAAAAGAAGAAATGAAACATAGAATTGATAGAAGAAACACAATCAGAAATCAAATAGAAAAAATGAAAAAAAATAAAAAGAATAATGGAGAATCACCCCCAAAAATTTGGAAACTATTAAAAAGAAAAAATATTGAATTATTAATTCAATTTTGCATTGAAAAAATATACATTGATATCTTTCTATGTATCATTAATATGCGCAGAATCACTCTATACCTTTTTATGGAATCAACAAAAAAAATTGTTGAGAAATACATTGACAATAATAAAAGAAATCAAGATCAAGAAAGGATTAATAAAACAAAACAAAATCAAATTGACTTTATTTCGCCTATGACTATAAAAAAGATATTTGATAATTTTAGAAATAGTAAGCGAAAGTCACATATTTTTTTTGATTTATCTTACTTGTCACAAAAATATGTATTTTTTAAATTATCACAAACCCAAGCAATTAACTTCAATAAGGTAAGATCTATTCTTCAATATAATGGACCATCTTTTTTTCTTAAGAATGAAATAAAGGATTTTTTTGGAAGACAAGGAATATTTGATTCCGAAATAAGACATAAGAAACTTCCAAATTATGGAATGAATCCATGGAAAAACTGGTTAAGAGGTCATTATCAATACGATTTATCTCAGATTACATGGTCTAGATTAGTCCCCCAAAAATGGCGAAATGGGATAAATACCTCTCAAAATAATGATTTAAAGAAATGGTATTCCTATGAAAAAGACCCTTTTTTTGATTACAAAAAAAAACAAAATTTGAAAGTCTATTTATTATCAAATAAAGAGGATAATTTTGAAAAAAACTATAGATATGATCTTTTATCATATAAATATATTCATTCTGAAACTAAGAAGAAATCCTGTATTTATAGAACATCATTAGAAAGAAATAAGAAGCAGGAAAATTCCACCAGAAATAAAGAAAACTTTTTTAACATACTCAAGAATATTCCTATGAAGAATTATCTAGGAAAAAGTGATATTATATATATGGAAAAAAATACGGATAGAAAATATTTGGGGTGGAAATTTAATACAAAAATTCAGGTTGAACCTAATAAGGACCAAATAAAGGATCAATTTCATATTTTTTATCTTCCAATTGATTCAAATTGCGAAATCAATTACAAAAGGGTCTTTTTTGATTGGATGGAAATATCTTTTGATTGGATGGGAATGAATGAAAAATTCTTAATTTTAAATCACCTCATATCAAATCCGAAAGTTTTT